TTTTTTTATTGACCTCCTCCAGACCAGAGAGGAGGTCAAATTCAAGTTACAATTCCACTTTGTTTTGTTAAGTTATTTTACTCTGTTTCGGCATAAGATAGATGGAATCACGCTCTGTAGGATTTGAACCTACGACATCGGGTTTTGGAGACCCGCGTTCTACCGAACTGAACTAAGAGCGCTTTCATTCATTCAAAAAGAAAATATTTTGCTATTCCTAACGTATCTCACGTACGTATAGTCTCCACAAATTCAAGTTATACCCACTTTACTTTAATCGACCTCTTTTCTACTGCCCATAAAGAAGAAATGAAATAATTAGGTAGGGATGACAGGATTTGAACCTGTGACATTTTGTACCCAAAACAAACGCGCTACCAAGCTGCGCTACATCCCTTTTCAAAATTATTGTACAATGCCATTGTACACAATTCCTATCTTCTTTTCCACATCGTAATTTTCTTCTTATTTCTCTATCTATATAGAACCCTCCTGTCATTTCTTCTTTTTGGTCTCATATAATTAAGGAACTATATACATCTAAAATTCAATAGAATTTCGCCTATAAAAGAAAGATTACTTTTCCTTGGTAATGTATAGGAAGAAGGGATCATCTTTTTATTTTTTAGGGATAGGCAAATTTCGTCTATATGGTTCATTTTATATATAGCATAACAATCAATCTTGGGCAAGAGTTTCTGATCATATATGTATTCCAACAAGGAAGGAGGATTTTCAATGCGGGATATAAAAACATATCTCTCTGTAGCACCTGTGCTAAGTACTCTATGGTTTGGTGCTTTAGCAGGTTTATTGATAGAAATTAATCGTTTATTTCCAGATGCTTTGTCATTCCCTTTTTTTTAATTCTAGTTATTACTATGCAAGGAATAGAATTCTTTGTGACATGACAAAATTTGACCCTTTTCAATCCTTTTATTTAGTTAGTATCGGAAGGAAAAAGAAAGAAAAGATGGATTGGGTTGAACCTCAGAGTCATGATAAATTTGGTAAATTCCATTTTTGAAAAAAGAAATTCAATTTTAAGTGGTAGCCAAGCTAAACCAGGCCTCAGAAATCAGAGCATAGAAAAAAGCTGGGCTGGCTAATTAAATGAAAGGATTGAAAAGCAAAATCTTTCCTAATTTGACAAGGATTGTATTCTTTAATTATTTCTTTATTTTTTATTACTTAATTTAATAATTTTTTTAAAAAAATTATTCTAATGGATTTTATTCTTCTTCTTCGGATTCAAAATAGAAGAATAAAAGAACTAAGTAGAAAAATTAAGTTAAGTCAATCCAAAAAGAAAAGGGGGTTCATGGCCAAGGGGAAAGATGTTAGAATCAGAGTTATTTTGGAATGCATCAGTTGTGTTCGAAAAGGTGCCAATGAGGAATCGACGGGGATTTCTAGATATAGTACTCAAAAGAATCGCCACAATACACCCGGACAATTAGAATTCAAAAAATTTTGTCGTTATTGTCGCAAGCATACGACTCATCACGAAATAAAGAAATGAATTTTTTTTTCAATTTTTAAATTTTAAATAAGGAATAAATAATGTATACATCTAAACAACCTTTTCTTAAATCTAAGCAACCTTTTCGTAAATCCAAGCAAACTTTTAATAAATCCAAGCAAACCTTTCGTAAATCCAAGCAAACTTTTCGTAAATCTAAACAACCTTTTCGTAGGCGTCCTCGGATTGGCCCGGGAGATCGAATTGATTATAGAAACATGAGTTTAATTAATAGATTTATTAGTGAACAAGGAAAAATATTATCTAGACGAATAAATAGATTAACCTTGAAACAACAACGATTAATTACTCTTGCTATAAAACAGGCTCGTATTTTATCTTTCTTACCATTTCGTAACTATGAGAACGAAAAGCAATTTCAAGCCCAGTCAATTTCAATAATTACGGGTTCTAGACCCAGAAAAAATAGACATATTCCTCAATTAACGGAAAAGTACAATTCCAATCGAAATTTAAGAAACTACAACCAAAATTTAAGAAACAACAATCGGAACTTAAGTTCCGGTTGTTGATGTTTTATTCGAAAAGGCTAGACCTATATATATTATAAAGAAAGTAATTCAGTTCGTTGATTCCTACCACTTAATCTTAATTTATTGTACCTTCCCGGAGTTCCCTCTCCGGGAATTCCATTTTTATTATTCCAGTATATTACTTTAATTTATCCCTTTAATTAATTATCTTTATTTTATTTGAAATCGTGTAAAGATTATTTGGATTTGATACAGCTACTTGTGCAAGCATTTTACGATTAAGAATCAATTTCTTCTTGTACAGGTTGTGTATTAATTTACTATAACTATTGAATACTTTATATATCCGCGTTGCTGCGTTTATCCGAGTGATCCACAAACGACGAAAATCCCTCTTTTGCCTACCTCTATCTCGATGAGAGGAAACAAAAGCTCTTTTTACCTGTTGGGTAATCATTCGATTAAGTCTTAAATGAGCCCCTCTAAAGTTTGAGGCAAATGAACGCATTTTTGTTCGTCGTCTCCGGGCTATATATCCTCGCGGAACTCTGGTCATTGAATCAAATTAACCTTAATGAATAACTAATTATTTCTCTTCTTTATAGCCATCTTTTTTTCCATTAATAACAAAACTAATTATTCCGATATATAAAATATGAATTCCAATGGCTTTTGCTATAGTAACCTTCCCAACCACTATTTTATATTCCACTCTGTTCATTTATTTCTATCTGAAATAACAAATTAATTCTAACGATACTAAAAAAAATAGTGGGTTCCATCGTTTCTATGGTTCCCTTTTAAACGGTAAGGCCCTCTCTATACACCGGAGCTCTTTCTTTCATCAAAAGGTATTGTGAACTTGTATAGTTCACATTCTTTGGCTCTACCTATCCATTATAGAGTAAATAGCTCTTTTCACAATAAGAGTTATCCATACAGTGACGGTATTTAATTAAGAAAGTTGGCTAAGTTGCTGACCCTGTTAGTCCGTTCTTTTAAGATAAAGGAGCATAAGCCTTTTTCTTTTTATTACTATTTCCTCCGCTTAATGGATAACAATTTGCTACCAATGGGGGAATTGCTTCTTATTTCCAATTTATATAATTGGATTTGCACCAAAGGAAACCATAAATTCCATATACCATAGAAATCCAGGATGGAAAAGCTATATCCTATTCATTGGTAGTAATCATGGAGACTTCCCATTTTTTTTTATTTGTTTGAAGTCATGATCTGAACGAGTCGCACATACACCCTAGCACATGTTCCTCGACGCTGAGGGCATCCTTTAAGCGCGGCTGTTTTTCTAACATTTCGTATTGGCTGTCTTGCGTTTCTAATAAGTTGTTTAACTGTCGGCATGTTGTATGTGTATAGAAAAAATAGATTGGTTTAGATCCATCTTAACCTGATGATTGATCATCATGAAGTCTTTCTATTTCTATTTTCTATTAAATAGAAGAAAACCCTAATTTGGGTCTGAAATAACTTTACAAGAAATCCGTACACTACCACTCCTTAAACATTTCTGGAAACCACACTGGATCAGTATCGCAGTGGTCGTCAATCATTTCATCTCCTACAATATCGACAAGCCCATAAGCTTTGGCTTCGTCTGCTGACATAAAAACATCCCTTTCCATGTCTTCGGATACAACCCAAAAAGGTTTGCCTGTTCTTAGTGCATAAACTTTTGTGATCATTTCGCGAACTCTGTGTAACTCTTCTACTTCTAGTAAAAATTCTGGTGCCCTTGCCCGATAATAACCACTAGCAGGTTGGTGAAGCATAATCCTCGCATGAGGGAATGCTATACGCTTGGTGGGTTCTCCTCCAACCAGAATTAAGGACGCCATGGACGCAGCTATTCCGAGGCATATTGTATATATATCTGGTGTCACCGTTTGCATAGTATCAAAAATAGACATTCCTGACATTAGCCACCCGCCTGGGGAGTTTATAAACAAAAAAATATCACTAATTCCATCTTCTATACTGAGATATACCATGAGACCCGTAATATGATTCGTGATCTCGCAACGAATCTCTTGACCTAAAAAAAGTGTCCTTTCTCGATACATAACATTGTATAAGTCAACCCAAGTCGCTTCTTCATCTCCGGGAATCCGGTAAGGTACTTTTGGAACACCAATGGGCATATTAGATTAATATTATTAAATTTAAGTAAGAAAACTACACTTTAATATGGAAACGTAAGAATGGAAGAGAAAGAATAGGCAGTTTATTGTCTTCATTTTTATTCTTATTCTATATGAATACTATAGATTCTATTAATAGGCAGATTGAAATAATACATAGATTGAAAGATTATACAGATAAAGAAAGTAAGACAGATTAAATAAAAAAATAAAAGGAATCGGCGATTCGAATGATAAACAAAGAGAGGTAGAGATCTATTCTTCGTTTTTTCAAAATAGGGCAAGTTACCCATTGCATATTGGCACTTATCGAGTATAGAATAGATCTGCTTCTCTTTCTTCTTATGAACAGAATGGGCTTCTTATTTTTAATGGAATGAAATAAATATTCACGCTTTCTGACACAGAATCCCTAGAAGGGTTAGGTACATAGGATATGAATAGTCTTTTCCAATGCGATAAAATAAAGCGACATCGTGTCTATTTTTCTTTGCTAAAGGGGTATTTCCATGGGTTTGCCTTGGTATCGTGTTCATACCGTCGTATTGAATGATCCGGGTCGATTACTTGCTGTGCATATAATGCACACAGCTCTAGTTTCTGGTTGGGCTGGCTCGATGGCTTTATACGAATTAGCAGTTTTTGATCCCTCTGATCCTGTTCTGGATCCAATGTGGAGACAAGGTATGTTCGTCATTCCCTTCATGACTCGTTTAGGAATAACGGATTCATGGGGTGGTTGGAGTATTTCCGGAGGAACTGTAACAAATCCGGGTATTTGGAGTTATGAAGGTGTGGCAGGTGCGCATATTGTGTTTTCTGGGTTGTGTTTCTTGGCAGCGATCTGGCATTGGGTATATTGGGACCTAGCAATATTTTCTGATGATCGGACGGGAAAACCCTCTTTGGATTTGCCCAAGATCTTTGGAATTCATTTATTTCTTGCAGGGGTGGCTTGCTTTGGCTTTGGCGCATTTCATGTAACGGGTTTGTATGGTCCTGGGATATGGGTATCCGATCCTTATGGACTAACTGGAAAAGTACAAGCTGTAAATCCAGCATGGGGTGCAGAAGGTTTTGATCCTTTTGTTCCGGGGGGGATAGCTTCTCATCATATTGCTGCGGGTACATTGGGTATATTAGCGGGCTTATTCCATCTTAGTGTCCGTCCGCCTCAACGTCTATACAAAGGATTACGTATGGGCAATATTGAAACTGTACTTTCCAGTAGTATCGCTGCTGTTTTTTTTGCAGCTTTCGTAGTTGCTGGAACTATGTGGTATGGGTCAGCAACGACCCCTATTGAATTATTTGGTCCTACTCGTTATCAGTGGGATCAGGGATACTTTCAGCAAGAAATATATCGAAGAGTTAGCAATGGTTTAGCCGAAAATCTTAGTTTATCAGAAGCTTGGTCTAAAATTCCCGAAAAATTAGCCTTTTATGATTATATTGGTAATAATCCGGCAAAAGGGGGATTATTCAGAGCAGGCTCAATGGACAGTGGGGATGGAATAGCCGTTGGATGGTTAGGACATCCTGTCTTTAGAGATAAAGAAGGACGTGAGCTTTTTGTACGTCGTATGCCTACTTTTTTTGAAACATTTCCTGTTGTTTTGGTAGATGAAGAGGGAATTGTGAGAGCGGACGTTCCTTTTAGAAGAGCAGAATCAAAATATAGTGTTGAACAAGTAGGTGTAACGGTGGAGTTCTATGGTGGCGAACTTAATGGAGTAAGTTATTCTGATCCTGCTACTGTAAAAAAATATGCGAGGCGTTCTCAGTTAGGGGAAATTTTTGAATTAGATCGGGCTACTTTGAAATCAGATGGTGTTTTTCGCAGCAGTCCAAGGGGTTGGTTCACTTTTGGTCATGCTACCTTTGCTTTGCTCTTCTTTTTCGGACACATTTGGCATGGCGCTAGAACCTTGTTCCGAGATGTTTTTGCTGGTATTGATCCAGATTTGGATGCTCAAGTGGAATTTGGAACATTCCAAAAAGTGGGAGATCCAACTACAAGGAAACAGGCAATCTGATACACATTGTTATGATATCTTTGACCTCTCTTTTTTGATTTGACATGGGAAACAGCTCCCATCCTTTCTTTGACTCTTTTTCTTTCTTTATATGGGAAATTATCCCAAATGACAAATGAATAGGTGTGGAAGTTATAATTGTAAATAAACCACGATCGAATCTATGGAAGCATTGGTTTATACGTTCCTTTTAGTTTCTACTTTAGGGATAATTTTTTTCGCTATCTTCTTTCGAGAACCACCTAAGGTTCCACCAACTCCAACTAAAAGAATCAAATAATTTAATTGAAGTAAGAAGTCGACCCATCTGGGTCGACTTCTTACTTCAATTAGTCCCCGTGTTCTTCGAATGGATCTCTTAATTGTTGAGAGGGTTGCCCAAACGCGGTATATAAGGCATACCCAGTAAAGCTTACAAGTAAACCAGATATGGAGATGGCGACTAAAGTTGCTGTTTCCATTTTTATAGAATTTCAAGATTACAATGGATCTACGAAAAGATCGTGTATTTACAACTACAACGGAATAGTATACAAAGTCAACACCAATGATGAAATAGAATTTATGGCTACACAAACCGTTGAAGATAGTTCTAAACCTAGGCCAAAACGAACTGGTGCAGGTAGTTTATTGAAACCCTTGAATTCAGAATATGGGAAAGTAGCTCCGGGTTGGGGGACTACTCCTTTTATGGGGGTCGCAATGGCTTTATTCGCTATATTCCTATCTATCATTTTAGAAATTTATAATTCTTCTGTTTTACTGGACGGAATTTTAACCAATTAGGTTTTTACTAACTAAAACCAGGAAGTCATAGTTTTTCCATCCAAAAAAGCCTTTCTAGTTTAAGCTATAAATTTCTAGACATTATGGTAGTTCGACCGCGGAATTTTTTTGTTTCGGTATCTCTGGAATATGAGTGTGTGACTTGTTAGAATTGATCCTATTGATAATACATAGAAAGGGCCTGTTATCTCTATCAAGATGATTCTAAATTCGTCAGATATTATTTATTCTAGTATCTGGAACACGAAATGGATAGAGCGGATAAAAAAAAATGGAACTATGATTCATACTCACTATTAAGACCTCGCAACCAGACTGAAAAATTCAAGTAGTTCTTAAATAAAAAAAAAGATTTCTTCCTTCCAATTAAGTTTGCCCAAAAAACCACTTTTTTTCTCTCGATTTTGTCGAATCATTACACTGATTCACTAAATGATTATCAAGTGGTTCTTATTCGAAGAACCCTTACCTTTTGTTTAGCTTGAGACTCAATCATCGTGGCTCTAGTATGAATCTAAGGTTTTAATTGAACTGATTCATAGGATCGCAACAAGATAATTTCTATATTACGATTACACAAAAAAAAATAGGGAAGAGAAAAGTCAAGAGGCCTCTAATAACCGGCATAAGGGAAAGGAAGAAAGACAGATGAGCCAACTTGAGATTTTTTGGCATTATCATCACAAGGAATATATTCTGAATTTTTCTTATTTCATATCTTCAAGGCAAATCGACCCAATCCAGTGGCTGATGAAGTTTTGAAACTTTTTTCTAATATTCGTTGAAAATTTGTGTGTTTCTGCTTGAGCCGTATGAGATGAAATTTTCATATACGGCTCTTAGAGGGGGACTTGGGTTAGTTACCTATCTCAATAAAGTATATGATTGGTTTGAGGAACGGCTTGAGATTCAGGCAATTGCGGATGATATAACTAGTAAATATGTTCCTCCCCATGTCAACATATTTTATTGTTTAGGGGGAATTACACTTACTTGTTTTCTAGTACAAGTAGCTACTGGTTTTGCTATGACTTTTTACTACCGCCCAACCGTTACAGAGGCTTTTTCTTCGGTTCAATACATAATGACTGAGGCCAACTTTGGTTGGTTAATCCGATCAGTTCATCGATGGTCAGCAAGTATGATGGTTCTAATGATGATCCTGCATGTATTTCGTGTTTATCTCACAGGTGGATTTAAAAAACCCCGTGAATTAACTTGGGTCACAGGTGTGGTTTTGGCTGTTTTGACTGCATCATTTGGTGTAACTGGTTATTCTTTGCCTTGGGATCAAATTGGTTATTGGGCAGTCAAAATTGTGACAGGTGTACCTGACGCCATTCCGGTAATAGGATCGCCTTTAGTCGAGTTATTACGTGGAAGTGCTAGTGTAGGTCAATCCACTTTGACTCGTTTTTATAGTTTACATACCTTTGTACTGCCTCTGCTTACTGCCGTATTTATGTTAATGCACTTTCCAATGATACGTAAGCAAGGTATTTCGGGTCCTTTATAGGGAAGGCGTATCATAAAGAATTAGAATTCTCATATATCATATAGGATAGGTTGTGATATTTCATTGCTACAAACATGGGTTATTGTAAAATAACACATGTCATTTGGATACTTCTTTTCAACTCCGAAGTATTTTGATACAATACAACATAGTTGAAGTTAATTTTACGAAATAAAAAAAAGGCGGATTATGGGAGTGTGTGACTTGAATTATTGATTTGGCCATGCAGATAAAGAATTGGATCTGCCACATTAGAATTCACAACCAAAGGTGTCTCCGCATCCAATCAACACGTAAGTCTCCTACCTAGGAAGGATAGGCTGGTTCACTTGAGGAGAATATTTTCTATGATCATACCCCAATCATGTCATCCATGAACAGGCTCCGTAAGATCCCATAGAGTAAAAATGGAATAAGTCATGTGATATGATCCAATATTACACTTACCCATTTCTATTATAGTATGGAAATGCATTCATTTTCTTTGCATCGATTGTGATCCGCAATACTATTGGAGTAAAAAAAGGGATCTAAGGAAGAATGTAGGCTAAACTTTTTTATTTTTTTATTAGTAACAAGTAAATATTTTGTTTGGAGGTAAGATGCAATATTGAGGGGATAAACACCAACTAATCAAGAGACAATGAAGACAATCCAGAAAGCAATTGATCATGATCAAATTTGTAAGCCCACTTGGATATTGAGCATTTACCCATAAGAATAGGATTCTTTTCAATGAGTAGTTGTAGGTCCAACTTAGGAAAAGAAAATCTGATAAAGCTTTTCTTGCCTAGAGTCATTGAGTCATTATATAACATAATTCTATTATGGATCTTCCGCGGTCTTATTTCTTTCATTCTTGCTCGAGCCGGATGATGATAAATTCTCATGTCCGGTTCCTTTGGGGGATGGATCCTAAAAAGTTCACCTATCCCAATAACAAAGAAACCAGACTTAAATGATCCTGTATTAAGAGCTAAATTAGCTAAAGGGATGGGACATAATTATTATGGGGAACCCGCATGGCCCAACGATCTTTTATATATTTTTCCAGTAGTAATTTTAGGTACTATTGCATGTAATGTAGGTTTAGCGGTTCTCGAGCCATCAATGATTGGTGAACCGGCGGATCCGTTTGCAACTCCTTTGGAAATATTACCTGAGTGGTACTTCTTTCCCGTGTTTCAAATACTACGTACGGTACCCAATAAGTTATTGGGCGTTCTCTTAATGGTTTCTGTGCCAACGGGCTTATTGACAGTACCCTTTCTCGAGAATGTCAATAAATTCCAAAACCCCTTTCGCCGACCAGTAGCTACGACTGTTTTTTTAATCGGTACTGCAGTAGCTCTTTGGTTAGGTATTGGAGCTACATTACCCATTGATAAATCTTTAACTTTAGGCCTTTTTTAGGTATTTTTTGATTCATTCAACCGTGAAGTACCATGCATAGGTATCTAGGAAATAGTTACTTCCACAGTGAATCTTCCCTAGATACCTAAAATCCATTTTATTATGATCCATTTCGCGAAAATATAGATTGTGCCAAAGATGCAAAATTGTTTTCTTTTTTTCTTTTTATTCTAACTCGAAAAAGAAGAAGAATATAAAATTGCAATGGATTTAAAACGAGAGCTTATTCTATGGATTTAAAACGAGAGCTTATTCTTAAGTAAATCAATTGGGAGATACTTCTCTAGAGTGCCCCAGATCTGTTTTCTATCTTCCATACGAAAACTTTCAATTCTCGTAAGATCTTCTTCAGTCTTACTCAAAAGGTCCAATAGTGTATGTATATTGGCCCTTTTGAGACAATTATACGTTCTAGAAGGCAATTCTAATTGATCAATAAAAATACAATTCAATGGAATTCCTTTTTTGTTTTTCTTTAGATTTAGATTAGTTAATCTTTTTTGAAAAGTAAAAAGGGGTGGAGTAAACCTGTTTTTATTTTCTTCGAAACTAGTGCCCTCTTCCTCCGCGTGTAGAAAAGGAAGAAATAAATCAATCAAATTACGAGAGGCCTCATAAAGCGCTTCCTTAGGGGTTAAACTTCCATTAGTCCATATTTCTAGAAAAAGTATCTCGTGTTTTTCATTTCCATTCCCACAAGAAAAAATACTATAATTCACATTTCGAACAGGCATGTATACAGCATCTATAGGATAACTTCCATCTTGATAGTTCTTTCTGAGTTCTGTCTGATATCCACGATCTCTCTTTATCTGTAACTCAATACAAAAATCAATGGGCTCTGTTAAGTTAGCTATAGGTTGTGACGTGTCAACGATTTCTATGGAAGGTGGCAAGATTATATCTTGAGCAGTTATGTATCTAGGACCTTTGACGCAAATTGATGCGTTTCTAACTCCATAGAGATTACTTCTCAATACAATTTCTTTCAAATTTAGTAAAATTTCTTGTACGGATTCTTCAATACCTGCTATTGTAGAATATTCGTGCGGCACGCTACTAAATTTAGCGCGTGTGATACATGTTCCTTCTATTTCTCCAAGTAAAGCTCTTCGCAAGGCAATACCAACGGTGTCCGCTTGCCCTTTCCTAAGCGGGGACAGAATGAAACGACCATAATAAAGACGCTTACTATCTACTCTTGATTCAACACATTTCCACTGTAGTGTTTGAGTGGATCCTGCTACCTCCTCTCGAATCATAATAGACTAGTATTATTATTTGATCATTGAATCGTTTATTTCTCTTGAAAGCAGATTAATTCTTTTACAGACGTCTTTTTTTAGGCGGTCGACATCCATTATGTGGCATAGGTGTTACATCCCGTATACAACTTAATCGCACACCGCTTTTAGCAATGGCTCGTAATGCGGCATCTCTTCCACTACCAGCGCCCTTTACCATAACTTCTGCTCGTTGCAAACCTACTGTACGAATAGCATCTACTGCTGTTCTTTGACCAGCATAGGGTGATGCTTTTCTTGAACTTTTGAATCCACAAGTACCCGCAGAGGACCAGAAAACCACCCGACCTTGCGGGTCTGTAACAGTTATAATGGTATTGTTGAAACTAGCTTGAACATGAATAACCCCTTTTGTTATTCTACGTGCACTCTTCCGTAAACTAAAACGTGCATTCCTACGTAAACCAATACGCACTTTCTTACGTGAACCAATTTTTGGTATAGCTTTTGCCATATTTTATTATCTCATAAATATGAGTTAGAAATAACAAAAAGAAAAAAAGATACAAAGATATCCGTTTCAGGGTAAAATATACCCTTTACTTTAATTATTTAAATTTTTTTTATTTGGAATTTGAACATTTCCGCGGGTACTTTTTTTTTCATTTTTAGAAAGTAAAGTGCTTTTTCGAAAGATTACCCCTGTCTTTGTTTATGCTTCGGATTAGAGCAAATGACTCTAATTCGTCCACGCCTACGAATCAGTCGACATTTTGTACAAATTTTACGAACAGAAGCTCTTATTTTCATATTTCCGTATCCTTTCTTAAACTATGAATCTAATCTTTTTGAAAAAATAAGTCTCTTCGCTTGAATTTTGGAACTTCAATTTATTACCCTAGAAAAAAACCTAATCCTTTGAATCTGTGGTATCCTTCAAATCTTCGCTATCCTTTGAATCTTCGATACGCTTCGAATCTTTATGGGGAAGTCTATAAATTATACGTCCCTTGCTTGAATCATAACGACTTACTTCAATTTTGACCCTATCCCCCATCAGTATTCGTATAGAACTAGAACGGATCTTTCCTGAAATATAGCCCAGGATTATAGTATCATTCTCTAGCCGAACGCGGAACATTCCGTTGGGTAGGGCTTCCGTAACTAAACCTTCGAAAGTGACTTTTGCTTCTCTCGGGTTTTTTTTTTCTTTCCTATTTTTTTTTTCTGTCATTTATTTTTTCAAAATAGGAAGGGCGAAATAGAATTCATATTCATAGGAAGGTCGAGATAGAATTCAGGCACTATAGGCGCGTCGATTACCATATATAACATAAGACTTCTCCTCCAATTCTGTTTAGTCGAGCTTCTCGATCTGTCATTATCCCTCGAGAAGTAGAAAGAATAGCAATTCCCATACCACCCAAAACTTTAGGAATTCCTTGATAGTTCGTATAAATTCGTAAGCCGGGTCGGCTTATACGCTTTAAAAAGGTTCTTGTTCTATATATTCCTTTTCGAGTCTTTCTCTTTTGATGTCGCAAAGTTGAAACCAAGAAATATCTGTTACGTTCCTGATGTTTCCGAACACTTTCAATAAAACCCTCTCGTAGAAGTATTTTAACAATGTTTTCGGTAATATTTGTAGATATTACTCGAACTGTTCCTTTTTTATCCATGTCCGCGTTTCTTATAGAAGTTAGTAAATCAGCAATAGTGTCTTTACCCATAAGACTCTAATTCTAGGTTCCTCCAAATTTTTCTATAATCAACATGTTTTCTTTTTTTTTTTCATTTTTGATTTTCAAACATATACGTAAAAAGCAATCTACTAAATTTATTCTTTGATCTAAATTTTACCTAATTAGTATTTATAATACTTCAGGAGCTAATGAAACTATTTTGGTAAAATTCAATTCTCTCAATTCCTCGGCAATCGCGCCAAAAACTCGAGTTCCTTTTGGATTTCCTTTTTGATCAATTATAACTGCTGCATTGTCATCATAGCGGATTATTATACCGTCTTCACATTTGAACTCTTTACATGTACGTACAATTACAGCTCTAATTACTTCAGATCTTTCTAGGGGCATTTGCGGCAATGCGTCTTTGATTACAGCAACAATAACATCACCAATATGAGCATATCGCTGATTACCAGCAGCTCCTATGACTCGAATACACATCAATTTTCGAGCTCCACTATTATCTGCTACATTTAAAAGGGTCTGAGGTTGAATCATATTATTTTGATTTCAATTTTTTATTTCAATGCAAAAGGATGAAAGAAATATTGTCTTTTCAGAAAGAAAAACAGGGCTTTTTTTATCTTCAATACCCGTTTTAGTTTTAAGGGGTTCTATATTTCTAATCGAATAAATTGACTTCGTATTGGCATTTTACTGGCAGCTATGGAGATAGCTGCTCTAGCTACAGTTTCGGATATTCCCCCCATTTCATAAAGTATACGACCTGGTTTAACAACGGCTACCCAATATTCGGGGGACCCCTTTCCTGAGCCCATACGTGTTTCCGTGGGTCTTAGTGTAACCGGTTTGTCGGGAAATATACGTACCCATATTTTTCCACCACGACGTGCATATCGTGTTATTGCTCTTCGTCCCGCTTCTATCTGTCTCGCCGTGATCCAAGCAGGTTCAAGTGCTTGAAGAGCATATCTACCAAAACAAATACGATTGCCTCGGCAGGATTTTCCTTTCATTCTTCCTCGATGTTGTTTGCGAAATCTGGTTCTTTTCGGGTTATAGTCGACGGTTCTTTCGTAGTTCCATCTCTACTGCAAAACTGGACATGAGAGTTTCTTCTCATCCAGCTCCTCGCGAATAAAATGAGAAAGCGTGCAAATTTATCTAATTTCATTCCACCATAATATTCAAAAATATTAGGGATAGATACACATTAATAGATAATATAAAAAGTTAGGTTTTTTTTACTCTTATTGAATATTGAATAAAAGTATTTTAATTCAATAAGAATTTCGCGGGCGAATATTTACTCTTTTTTGTCTTATTTGTTAATTTAGAACCTTATCAAATAAGACAATTTTTTTGGTTTGCTCCGCCATCCCACCCAATGAAGTATTAGAATTCTTTTCAATAAAATCCTATCGAATCATAGGTTCCCTCGTTCCCACTGCTTCTCCTTGAATGATTAGGTCTGAATTCCACAATGGAGCTTCAAAAAATTTTCTTTCCTAATTAATTTTCTCAGTTTTATTAATCTGGGCGGCTCTTTATTGTTTATTATTTTTATTATATTAATGCTTTATCACATTGCTTTTTCTGATACAATTCATAGACCATACATATTGGAATCCTATATCTTACTTAATTCCTGTTCCTTCTTTCTATCATCCCTCCCTTTATCCACATCCCTTTAGTTTTGCTTCACAACCTAGAATCTCATTTCTTTTTTAGATAAAAAGCAGTTGCTACAACTATATGATACATCTATTCATTTATAATAGAAGTATTTATTCATATAGTGACTGTTTCTTAGTTAGGATATCGACAATATGAAGCAATAGGTTGGTTAGTAGTTAATTTTATATAATTATAATTACTAAGTTTTTTCTTAAAAAAAAAAAAAAAAAATAACGAGTCACACACTAAGCATAGCAATTAATTATATTAAATGATTTATCAATTTTCATTAAATCTTATAGAAAGAGGTTGAATTTCTTATTTTTTTTCAGGGATTTCAGGAAAAAAAATATCTTGTTATTTTTTATTCTATCACTGGACAGAATGCAAAGATAAGATTAGTTATTCTTCGTCTACGAATATCCAAATTTTGACACCTAATAC